CTGGTAAAAAATCGATACTGAAATCGTACCTGAAATTTTTGGGAATTTTGGGTTGTTTTTTGGTATTGAGTTTTTTGCTTTTTTTTTTGGTCAATACTAAAATTTAAGCCATATTTGGAGGACTACTCGAATGTACGAGAACCCGGTTATGTATCCCTTGGTTTTTGGGGTGTCTGACACGGGGGGGGGGAATATGGCTAGGTGGGTCTTGGGTTCAATGGAGTTTATGTCTATCTAACATGAAGAGTATGCTCTAGAGAGGTTTGTTGGGAGGAAGTAACATTACATATGTGTACGACTTGTTGGTATGTCCCGGTCCCATGAATTAATATGTTGTAAGGGTACCTATGAGGATAAATGACACTTGAATAGTAAGTTCGTCTGGATAATAAGTTGAACTTCATGCCTTGACGGCTATGCTGAGGCGGTGCATCCCAAAAATTAAAAAATACCAACTGCCCGGGATTACAGTTATGTCCTGCATGATACCAACTGCCCGGGATTACAGTTATGTCCTGCATGGGCTGATTAGACCCGTACCATCGAGATGTCTTATTTAAGGGGAACGTATGGACGATAAAGCATTCCATGGCCCTGAGGTAAGAACCAGATGCCTGATAAAGTTTCACATTAGTAACCCCCAAGTTAAGATGGGCCCGGAGCGAGGAGAGGGGCATAAGGTGGGCGGGTTGCTGGTTTCACGGAGGATGGGAGATAAGAGACTAAATAGGGAAGGGGATATCCGTATGGACAAGAAGAGTTTATGACTTAATGGGGTATGTGCGATATACAGGTATGTGAATAGTGCATTAATTAAATAATTGATCTTAATAGACATGCTATGAAGGAGTAATGTTGATTAATAATGTTATGTCTTAGATAATTAATATACAGTACATGCTTATATGCTAGGGGAATATAATTTAATGCACGATATACATAAATGTATTATGTGTAAAATAAATTTATGTACAAGAAGTAGTTTAAGTAGAATATCAGCTTTGGGTGTTGATGGTGGGGGAGTAGTCCTTCCTTCTTGATGCCCTGAGAAAATGGTTTTTTCATTACTGGTTTACAAGACCAGTGTAATATTTATACTATCAGGACATTTAATCTAGGTCTAAGATGTTGTTTTCAATTATCCCTGCGATTGGCATGAAGATTACGATGATGGTGAAGTAGGCAATTGAGGCGGTTTGTCCGATGGCAATAAATGGGTATTCGACTGGTTGGCCGCCGATTCATGTGAGGATGAAGAGGTCGGCTACTAGGATTCAATATATTGTTTGTGTGATTGGGCGGAAGGTGAGTGTTCGTTGTTTTGAGGTGTGAAGGAGAGGCATAAGGGCTAGGATTAGGATTGATAGGATGAGGGCAAGGACTCCGCCTAATTTATTGGGGATTGATCGTAGAATGGCGTAGGCGAAGAGGAAGTACCATTCTGGCTTAATGTGGGGGGGAGTGTTGAGTGGATTTGCAGGAGTAAAATTGTCAGGGTCTCCGAGCACATCTGGGAAAAATAAAGCCAAAATTATGAGAACTATTAATAGGATGAGAACCCCTAAAAAGTCTTTGATTGTGTAATAAGGGTGGAATGGGATTTTGTCTGCATCTGAGTTTAATCCGGTTGGGTTGTTAGATCCTGTTTCGTGTAGGAATAGTAGGTGGACTAGTACTAGGGCGGTGATAATAAAGGGTAGGATGAAGTGGAAGGCAAAGAATCGTGTGAGGGTGGCTTTATCTACCGAAAAGCCTCCTCAGATTCACTCTACTAGGGATGTGCCGATGTAGGGGATAGCTGATAAGAGGTTTGTAATTACTGTGGCGCCTCAGAATGATATTTGGCCTCATGGGAGTACATAACCTATGAATGCTGTGGCTATGACAGCGAAGAGAAAAATAATGCCTATGTTTCATGTTTCAATTATATTGTAGGAACCATAGTAAACCCCTCGTCCTACGTGCAGGAATAAGCAGATGAAAAATATTGAAGCTCCGTTGGCGTGTAAATATCGGATAAGTCAGCCGTAGTTTACGTCTCGACAGATATGGGCTACTGATGAGAATGCTGTTGATGTATCTGATGTGTAGTGTATGGCTAAGAATAGTCCTGTTAGGATTTGGATGATCAAGCAGAGGCCAAGTAGAGAGCCGAAGTTTCATCATGATGAGATATTTGATGGGGCTGGGAGGTCGATGAATGAGTGGTTGATGATTTTGATTAGTGGGTGTTTTTTCCGGATAACTGTCATTAAGGGTTTCTATAGTTGAATAACAACGATGATTTTTCATGTCATTGGTCATAGTTGAAGTCTATGTAGGAATTATGACAGAATTAATTTATTTTCTAAGTTCAGCAATTGTGCTAGGTTGTTTAGGCACTTCTTTAAAACCTTCACCTATTTATGGTGGGGTGTGTCTAATTATTAGTGGGTGTTCGGGTTGTTTAGCGGTGTTAGGGATGGGGGGATCATTTTTAGGGTTTATGGTGTTTTTAATTTATTTAGGGGGTATGTTGGTAGTATTTGGTTATACTACTGCTATATCTGCGGAAAACTATCCTGAGGTTTTAGTGTCTAGCTGGTTGACATTTGGTATTATGTTTATAAGTATTTTTATGGAGATGGGTATGTTGTTTGTAACTAATTATTATGAGGGTGCGGATATAATGTTAGAGTTTAATAGTATGGGGGGATGAGTTATTTATGATAGTGATGAGTTGGGGCTTATGGGTGAAGGGGGAGCTGGTGTAGCTGCTTTGTATGATTGTTCTGCATGGCTTATGATTGTTTCTGGTTGGACTTTGCTTATGGGTGTGCTTATTATTATTGAGATTACTCGTGGAAATTAGATGAGTATAGTTATTGGGACGCAGATTAGTGTCACTAGGTATGAGAGGAAGTATAGTTTTACTATTCCTTTTTGGGTGCTTAAGACAGAAGAGGTGAGTGAGTGGATGGTGGAGGTGGCCTTTGGAATGGCTTTTTCTAGCCAAATGAGGTCAAGTATGGTCAGGGCTGTCTTAAAGCTTGTGTCGAGTGTTTTTATCGGGAGGAGTCGGTGGATGACTGTTGGAAAGTAACCTAGGGAGGTCGAGAATGAGTTTGAGGGCAGGGGTTTTGTTGGTTTGAGGTTGTTAGTTATGTTGTTTAGGTCTAGTGCGATTGCAAACCCTGCAATAGTAATTATTAGGGCTGCAGCTTTCATATATCAGGGCATAGTTATTACTTGTACGGTTGTGGGCGGGATGTTATATGAAATAAAAAAGCCTGCTAGGATACTTCCTAGGGCTAGTCGTTTGATTGGGTTAATCAGTAATGGGTTATTTTCGTTAATGGTGGTTGTGGTGGAGAATCGGGGTTTGGTTATTAGGACAAAATAGATGATTCGTATGCTATAAACGGCTGTTATAGAGGTGGCTGCTAGTGTGATTGATAGGGCTCAGGCGTTGGTGTAGCAGGTGTTAGCTGCTTCAATGATTAGGTCTTTAGAATAAAATCCTGTAAGGAATGGCATACCTGTTAAGGCTAGGCTGCCAATTATTAGGCAGGAAGATGTGAATGGTATGGGTTTTGCTAGTCCACCTATTTTTCGGATGTCTTGTTCGTCATTGAGGCTGTGGATGATAGATCCTGCGCATATGAATAACATAGCTTTGAAGAATGCGTGGGTGCAGATATGTAGGAAAGCTAAGTGTGGCTGGTTGATTCCTAGGGTGACTATTATTAATCCTAGTTGGCTTGATGTTGAGAATGCTACGATTTTTTTGATGTCATTTTGGGTGAGAGCGCAAATTGCTGTGAATAGGGTAGTTATAGCGCCTAGGCATAGTATGGCTGTTAAGATAGTGTTGTTGTTGGAGATAAGTGGGTGGAATCGAATTAATAAGAACACTCCTGCGACGACTATAGTGCTTGAGTGGAGCAGTGCTGAAACAGGGGTTGGTCCTTCTATGGCTGAGGGGAGTCATGGATGGAGGCCGAATTGGGCTGACTTCCCTATGGCGGCCAATAGTAGGCCTGCGAGTGGGAGAGTGTCGGGGTTGTTTGTAATAAAAATTTGTTGAAGTTCCCATGAGTTAGTTTTTGTGCAGAATCAGGCTATTGCTAGTATAAGTCCAATGTCGCCAATACGGTTATATAGGATGGCTTGTAGGGCAGCTGTGTTTGCATCGGCTCGTCCGTACCACCACCCAATTAGTAGGAAGGACATGATTCCCACTCCTTCTCAACCAATGAAAAGTTGGAATAGGTTGTTGGCGGTGGTCAAGATGATTATGGTGATTAAGAATATTAACAGGTACTTGATAAACCGGTTTAGGTTAGGATCTGAGTGTATGTATCACATAGAAAACTCTATGATTGATCATGTGACGTATAGGGCTACGGGCAGCAAGATAATGGACAAAAAGTCGAATTTTAGGCTTAGGGATAGTTTAATGGATCCAATGGAGACTCACTGTCAGTTTGTAATTATAAGTTCTGCGCCGGAGTTGAAGAAGGAGGATAATGGGATGAGGCTTATGAAGAATGCACATTTGATGCAGGAGGTTACATAATTGGGGAAATTTATATGTTTTGTTATGTTGGTGAATGAGATGGCCATAGGGGACATTAGTAATGCTAGGATTAGAAAGATAGAAGATGTAATAATGTTTATTACTTTTATTTGGAGTTGCACCAAGTTTTTGGTTCCTAAGACCAATGGATTACTTCTATCCTATAAAAGTAAGAAAGCCGTACGTTTAAGTACGGTGGCATGAGTTAGCAGCTCTTGCATACTTTCTTGGTGAACAAGGGAGTTTATATCCTATCTTCAGATTCACAGTCTGATATTTTTTTTAAACTATGTTGACACAGTGTGGGGCCCATGATTAGTTTAGGATTGATGGTGAGTAGTATTAGGGGTAGGATGTGAAGGGCCATAAGTGTTAGTTCTCGTGTGTGTGAGGGCTGTAAGTTATTTATATGGTTTGTAAGTTTTCCTCGTTGCGTGGTAACAATTATGTAAATTGAGTAGAGGGATGTGAGGAGAATATTGGTTCCTAATAGGATGATGGATGGGGTTGATCAAGAGAATAGGGAGACTGTAATTATCAATTCTCCGATTAGGTTAATTGTGGGTGGTAGGGCAAGATTAGCTAAGCTTGCTATGATTCATCATGTGGCTATTAAGGGGAACGTTATTTGTAGGCCCCGAGCTATGATTATTGTTCGACTGTGAATACGTTCATAGTTTGTATTTGCTAGGCAGAATAATAGGGAGGATGTTAGACCGTGGGCGATTATCAATGCTGTGGCTCCTATGAAGCTTCATGGGGTTTGGATTATGATGGCGGCAATGACTAGGGCTATGTGGCTGACTGAAGAGTAGGCGATTAGAGATTTTAGGTCGGTTTGTCGGAGGCAGATAGAGCTGGTTATAATTATTCCCCATAGTGATAATATAATGAATGGGTAGGCTATGTATTTGGTTACTGGGTCTAGAATTGTGGAGATTCGTATTATGCCGTAACCTCCTAGTTTTAGTAAGATTGCTGCTAGGATCATAGATCCTGCAATAGGGGCTTCTACATGGGCTTTAGGGAGTCACAGGTGGACTCCGTATAGCGGTATTTTAACCATAAAGGCCATTATGCAGGCTAATCATAGGACGTTATTGGATCATGTTTGGTCAATTGATGGGGAGGTTAGTGCTATTAGTATGTGGTTTAAGGTTCCTGCTGAGTTTTGAATGTAGACCAGGGCAATTAATAGGGGGATAGATCCTGCCAAGGTATAAAAAAGGAAGTAAATGCCGGCGTTTAGTCGTTCTGTTTGGTTTCCTCACCGTGTGATAATAATAAGGGTTGGGATGAGGGTGGCTTCAAATAGGATGTAGAATATAATAAGTTCATTGGCAGAGAATGTAGCAATGAGTAGGGTTTGTAGACATACTAGGAGAGAAATGTATAGTTTTTTGTTGTGTTCGGGTTCTTTTTTGATGTGATTTTGGCTGGCTAGTAGTATTAGTGGAAGGAGTCAGGTTGTTAAGACTAGGAGGGGGGCAGATAGCGGGTCAGTGGAGAACATAGTGGAGAAGCCTAAGTTGTTTTCATTGTTTTGTCATAGAAGGTTGATAGAAATAAGACTAATTAGTAGGCTGTAAGCTGTTACGTTAACCCATATTTTTTTGTTGCTTGAGAATCAGGTAAGGGGAAGAAGCATTAATGATGGTAAGATAATTTTTAGCATTGTAGTAGGTTTAGGTTATGTACGAAGTCGGAGCCATAGGTGTTTGAAATTTTTGCTAGTAGGGCTAGGCCTACAGCTGCCTCGCAGGCAGCGAATACTAGAATGACGATGGGGATAGGGAGTATGATTATTGAGTGTGTATTTAAGGGTGTGATAGTGGCTAGGATAAATAAGGATAGTATTATACCTTCTAGACACAGGAGGGTGGATATAAGGTGCGCTCGGAATATTAGGGCCCCTAGAAGAGAGAAAGTGAAAGCTAGAGTAATGTTGAATACGGCAGGCGTCATTTTTGGTAATTATGATATTATCATAATCTAATGAGTCGAAATCATTAATTTTAATTAAACTAATTACCAACTATTCTGTTCATTCTAGGCCTTTTTGTATTCATTCATAAGCTAGGCCTAGGGCCAGCACTGTGATTAGGGTTAATGCGATGGTTGTTGGCGTGTATATGTGTGAGAGTTGTATTACTCATGGTAGAGGGAGGAGTAATGCGATTTCAAGGTCGAATAGGAGGAAGGTAATTGCTACTAGGAAGAATTTCATTGAGAAAGGTAGGCGGGCAGAACTTATAGGGTCGAATCCACACTCATATGGGTTGGCTTTTTCGGCGTAGATATTGAGGTGAGGGAGTCAGAAGGCGGCGGAAATTAGGACAGTGGCTAGTGTGATGTTAATTAGCAAGATAGGTGTCATGTTAATTACTTTCTTCTAGGTTATACTAGAACTAACTGATTGGAAGTCAGATGTACTGATTATACTAAGAAAGTATGATCCTCATCAATAAATGGAAACGTATAGGAATAGTCATACCACGTCTACGAAGTGTCAATATCATGCTGCTGCTTCGAAGCCAAAGTGGTGTTTGGATGTGAAGTGATATTTTAATTGTCGTAGTAGGCAAATAATTAGGAAGGTGGAACCAATGATTACGTGGAGTCCGTGGAATCCGGTTGCTATGAAGAAAGTAGATCCGTAGATTCCGTCTGAAATAGAGAATGGGGTTTCAAAATATTCTGAAGCTTGCAGAATGGTGAAGTAAACCCCTAATATAATTGTGATAAACAAGGCTTGGTTTATATTGTTGCGCTTACCTTCTATTAGGCTATGGTGGGCTCATGTGATGGACACCCCTGATGCTAGTAAGACTGATGTATTTAGGAGTGGGACTTCTAGGGGGTTAAGGGGGGTAATTCCTGTTGGTGGTCAGCAGCCTCCTAGATCATGTGTTGGGACTAGGCTTGAGTGGTAAAAAGCTCAGAAGAAACCTGCAAAGAAAAATACTTCGGAGACAATGAAGAGGATTATACCGTAACGTAAGCCTTTTTGTACAATAGGTGTGTGGTGGCCTTGGTAAGTGCCTTCTCGGATTACGTCACGTCATCATTGATACATAGTGAGTGAGTTGCCCAGGAGCCCTAGTGATAGGAGGATGGCTGAATTGTAATGGAATCACATAACTAGGCCTGAGGTTAATAGCAAGGCAGAAAAGGCCCCTGTTAGAGGCCATGGGCTTGGGTTTACTATATGGAAAGCATGGGTTTGGTGGGTCATTAGGTATTATCGTGTAGATAGAGGCTTACTAGTAGGGTAAATACGTAGGCTTGAATAAGGGCTACGGCAAACTCTAGGATAGTGAGGAGGGCTAAAATAATGAATGTGATTGTAGCTGTCGGTGGGCTGATGCTTGTGAGGACTAGTGTAGCGCCTCCGATTAGGTGGATTAGTAGGTGGCCTGCGGTGATGTTGGCTGTTAAACGGACCGCTAGGGCCATGGGTTGAATAAATAAGCTGATAGTTTCGATGATGATCAGCATGGGAATTAGAGAGATAGGTGTCCCTTGAGGCAGGAAGTGGGCTAGTGAGGCTTTTAGTTTGTGGCGGAAGCCTAGGATTACAGCCCCAGCCCATAATGGAATTGCTATTCCTAGGTTTGTTGATAATTGTGTTGTTGGGGTAAATGTGTGAGGTAATAAGCCTAGGAGGTTAGTTGAGCCAATGAATATGATTAAGGATACTAATATAAGTGATCATGTACGTCCTTTGGGGGAGTGAATTAGTATTATTTGTTTAATAATAAGTTTGACCAACCATTGTTGAAATAAGTGGAGGCGGTTTGAGATTAGTCGTTTGGAGGAGGTTATAAGTATTGATGGAAGTATGATAATGAGGACGACAATAGGAAGGCCTATTATTGTAGGGGTAATGAAAGAGGCGAATAGATTTTCGTTCATTTTGACTCTCAGGGGTTGTCTGTTTTTGTGAGTTTAATTGATTTGACTGACGGGGTGTGTGGGAAGTTATGGAGTGAAATTTTTAGTTGTATAAGGATAAACAGTGTGATTGTAGTTGATAACACAGTGATGAATCATGTGGAAGTATCCAGTTGTGGCATTCATTACGGAGACTTGACATCTCTAATTTTAGCTTAAAAGGCTAACGCTCTAAGCTTCGTAATGTTATTAGATTATTGATAAAGATCAATTTTCAAAGTTTTTTAGAGGGACTATTTCAAGTACGATAGGCATAAAGCTGTGATTGGAGCCGCAGATTTCTGAGCATTGGCCGTAGAATAACCCAGGGCGGTTGGATGAGATGGTTGCTTGGTTTAGTCGCCCTGGGATAGCGTCTGTTTTTAGCCCTAGAGAGGGTACGGCTCATGAGTGAAGGACGTCTTCGGATGAGATTAATATTCGGATTGGTAACTCTATAGGGAGAACTACTCGGTTATCTACTTCTAGGAGGCGAAGCTCTCCGGGCTTTAATTCAGAGGTTGGGACTATGTATGAGTCGAAACAGAGGTCTTCGTAATCTGTGTACTCATAGCTTCAGTATCATTGATGGCCTATTGTTTTCACTGTGAGGGCTGGGTTATTAATTTCGTCTATCATATATAGGATGCGTAGGGAAGGTAGAGCAATTAGGATTAAGATTACGGCTGGTAGGATGGTTCAGATGGTCTCTACTTCTTGGGCGTCTATAGTGCTAGTATGAGTTAGCTTTGTTGTTAGTATTAGGGTAATGATATATAGGACTAAAGAGCTGATTAGGAATACGATTATGAGTGTGTGGTCGTGGAAATTTATTAGTTCTTCTATAATAGGTGAGGAAGCATCTTGTAAGCCTAGTTGGGAGGGGTAAGCCATGTAAGATATATAGAGTTTAATCTATAATTTAACTTTGACAAAGTTATGTAATTTATTTACTAATATCTCATTGAGAAAGACATAGAGGTTATGGTCCTGGCTTGAAACCAGTTTTAGGGGGTTCGAATCCTTCCTTTCTTATTTTACTTTAACGAAGGTTGGCTCTTCAAATGTGTGATAAGGTGGGGGGCACCCGTGGAGTCATTCTAGGTTTGTGGAAGTATGTTCTACGCTAAGTACTTCTCGTTTAGAGGCGAAGGCTTCTCAAATTATGAAAACTATAATTAGAACTGCTGTTAGTGAGATAAAAGACCCTATGGATGAGACTGTGTTTCATGTTGTGTAGGCATCTGGGTAGTCGGAATAGCGTCGTGGCATGCCTGATAGACCAAGGAAATGCTGTGGGAAAAATGTTATATTTACTCCTACGAATATGATGGCGAAGTGTGTTTTAGCTCATATGTCATCTAGTGTGTACCCTGTAAATAATGGGAATCAGTGTACAAATCCAGCTATGATAGCGAAGACAGCGCCTATGGAGAGGACATAGTGGAAGTGGGCAACTACATAGTATGTGTCGTGAAGGACAATATCTAGAGAGGAGTTGGACAGTACAATGCCTGTAAGGCCTCCTACTGTAAATAGGAAAATAAATCCTAGGGCTCATAATATTGCAGGGGATCATTTGATATTACCTCCGTGCAGTGTTGCTAATCAGCTAAAGACCTTAACTCCTGTTGGGATAGCAATAATTATTGTGGCAGATGTGAAATAAGCTCGTGTGTCTACGTCAAGTCCTACTGTAAATATATGGTGGGCTCAGACGATAAACCCTAGGAACCCGATAGATATCATAGCTCAGACTATTCCCATGTACCCGAATGGTTCCTTTTTACCTGAGTAGTAAGTTACGATGTGGGAGATAATACCAAAGCCAGGGAGAATAAGAATATAGACTTCTGGGTGCCCGAAGAATCAGAACAGGTGTTGGTAGAGGATAGGGTCACCTCCTCCAGCTGGGTCAAAGAAAGTGGTATTTAGGTTACGATCTGTTAGAAGTATTGTAATTCCTGCGGCTAGAACAGGGAGGGAGAGGAGTAGCAGGACGGCAGTGATTAGTACTGATCAGACGAATAGTGGGGTTTGATATTGTGTTATAGCTGGCGGTTTTATATTGATAATTGTAGTAATGAAGTTAATCGCCCCGAGGATTGAGGAGACACCTGCTAAGTGTAGTGAAAAAATTGTTAGGTCAACTGATGCTCCGGCGTGTGCTAGATTGCCGGCTAATGGTGGGTAGACAGTTCAACCTGTCCCCGCTCCGGCTTCTACTATTGATGATGCAAGTAAGAGAAGAAATGATGGGGGTAAGAGTCAGAAACTTATGTTGTTCATTCGGGGGAATGCTATATCTGGTGCTCCGATTATAAGTGGGACAAGTCAATTGCCAAAGCCACCGATCATTATTGGTATAACTATGAAGAAGATTATTACGAATGCGTGGGCTGTGACAATTACGTTGTAGATCTGGTCGTCGCCTAATAGTGCACCTGGTTGACCGAGCTCTGCTCGAATTAGGATGCTAAGGGCTGTCCCTACTATTCCTGCTCAGGCCCCAAACAATAAATATAGGGTCCCGATGTCTTTGTGATTGGTAGAGAATAATCAGCGGTTAATGAACATAGGTAAAATGGCTGAGCAAAGCATTAGACTGTAAATCTAAGCACAGAGGATAGGGCCTCTTTTTACCAAGCCTTAAGGTGATAATCACATCGAATTGCAAATTCGAAGGTGTAGAGAGCATCTCTACTAAGGCTTCTCCCGCCCCCCTTCTGATAGGCGGGAGAAGTAGATTGAAGCCATATTAGGGTGTTTAGCTGTTAACTAAAAGTTTATAGGTTTGAGTCCTATCAATCTAGTAGAGGATTTAGCTTAATTAAAGCAATTGATTTGCACTCATTAGATGTAAGATGTAGTCTTGCAGTCCTTATCAGAAGTTAAACTTTGTGGGTTTGCTTAGGGCTTTGAAGGCCCTTGGACTAATTATCCTAAACTTCTACTACAAAAGTAGGGGAGACAGGGGGAGTAATATTGTGCTGATAACTATTATTGGTGGTAGAATGTTGGCTTTTTTTGTGTGGTCCTGGTGGATGTACATTTTGGAGCTATTATTGCTGGGGAAGGTGGTTAGTGAGGTTGAGTAGATTAGCCGTGTATAAAAGAATAGATTGATTAGGGCAGTTATTGCTATTAGTGTAGCTAGAAAAAGGCTATTGTTTTTTATGAGTTCAGCGATAATAGTCCATTTGGGTAAGAATCCTGTGAGTGGTGGCAGACCTCCTGTAGATAATAAAATTAATGAGACTATAGGTAGGGCTATTGGTATTTTGTTTCATATAAGTGATGCGGAGGAGATGGATGTAAATGAGTGAGTGTGGAAGATAAGGAATAAGGGGGTTGTTATAATGATATAGATTAGGAGGTTTAGGGTTGTTAGTGATGGGTTGTATGCTAAAATAGAGATTATTCATCCTATGTGGGCGATGGATGAGTAGGCCATAATTTTTCGTGTTTGTGTTTGGTTAAGTCCGTTTCAACCTCCGACTAGTACTGAGATAATGGCTGATAAGATTAGGAGATAGGGATCAATCAGTTCGTAAAATTGGAGTATAATAGATAATGGGGCGATTTTTTGTCATGTAAGGAGTACAAGCCCTACGTTAAGTTTAATTCCTTGTGTGACTTCTGGGAGTCATGAGTGAAATGGGGCTAGGCCTAGTTTGATTGCTAGGGAGGTAAAGGTTATAGCTATAATGATGTTGTCAGTTTCGGGTTGGAATGTCCACATACCTAATTGTTTGAAGTTTATTAGGATGGAGAGGAGGAGGATTATTGAGGCGGTTGCTTGCGTGAGGAAATATTTGGTTGCTGCTTCAGTGGAGCGTGGGTTAGGGTTGTTAACTATGAGTGGGATGAGGGCTAGTAGGTTTATTTCTAGTCCGATTCATATAACGAATAGATTAGAGCTCAATATGGTAATTATTGGCCCTGTTATAATAGTTATATAAATGGTTGTTAGTGTAATTGGGTTAATTAGTACGGGAAGGGGTTAAACCAACATTTTCGGGGTATGGGCCCGATAGCTTTATTAGCTGACCTTACTTTTAGAATGGGGTGTATGGGTAGCACGGAGAATTTTGGATTCTTAGGTGTAGGTTCAATTCCTATCATTCTAGAAATAAGAGGGCTTAAACCTCTATGGTTTACTCTATCAAAGTAACTCTTTTTCAGACATATTTCTAGGTATATGGTGGGATGCTTGCTATGAAGATTGGGGTAGAGATATGTCATGTGCAGAGGGCTAGGGTAAGTGGTAGGAAGTTTTTTCATAGTAGGTGTATTAGTTGGTCGTATCGAAATCGTGGGTAGGAGGCGCGGACCCATAAGAAGAGGGTTGTTAGTGCTAGAGTTTTTAATATAAAGTTTGTGGTGTAGAGTTCTGGGTTGATGAGATCATGTAATGGGCCTATGAATACGATTGTTGAGAGGGCGTTTATTAGGATGATGTTTATGTACTCGGCTATAAAGAACAGGGCGAATGGTCCGGCGGCGTACTCTACGTTGAACCCTGATACTAATTCTGACTCTCCTTCTGTTAGGTCGAAGGGAGCTCGGTTTGTTTCTGCTAGGGTTGAGATGAATCATATTATGGCGAGCGGTCAGGTTGGGACTAAGAGCCATAAGGGCTCTTGTGTGTAGATAAGTGATTGGATTGAGAAAGATCCACTTATTAAAAGGACGGATAAGAGAATAATTGCTATTGTTACTTCGTATGAGATTGTCTGTGCGACTGCCCGAAGAGCCCCGAATATGGAGTACTTAGAGTTTGATGCTCATCCTGATCATAGAATGGAATACACTGAAAGACTTGATGTGGCTAGGATAAATAGAATCCCTAAGTTTAAGTTGATTAGGGGGTATGGTATGGGTAATGGGATTCATAGGCTTAGTGCTAATGATAGGGATAATGTTGGAGCAATAATGAAAAGGGTTGTAGAGGTGGCTAGGGGGCGTAAGGGTTCTTTAATGAATAGTTTTATAGCATCTGCAAATGGTTGAAGGACTCCGTAGGGTCCTACGATATTTGGGCCTTTACGTAATTGTATATAGCCTAGGATTTTTCGCTCTACTAAGGTGAGAAATGCTATGGCGATTAAGACTGGTACTAGGAGTATTAGGATATTTATGAAATGCACTATTAGGGAGAGGATTTGAACCTCTGGGTACAAGGTTTTAAATCTTACGCAATTTCCGGGCTCTGCCACCCTAATAAACCCCTTGTCTAGGGTGGTGTTGAACAAACTTATTAAATTTAGATAATTTCATATATTAGTTTTAAGGCGCTTGAATAAAGGAGGCCTCATTTCTCTTGTCCTTTCGTACTGGGAGAAATAGTTAATAGATAGAAACCGACCTGGATTACTCCGGTCTGAACTCAGATCACGTAGGACTTTAATCGTTGAACAAACGAACCATTAATAGCTGCTGCACCATTGGGATGTCCTGATCCAACATCGAGGTCGTAAACCCTAATTGTCGATATGGACTCTTGAATAGGATTGCGCTGTTATCCCTAGGGTAACTTGGTCCGTTGATCAAATGAATTGGGTCAATTGGATTTTTAGTACTTTGGCTTGTAGGCCTTAGTTAAAATCATTCGGAGGTTGTTTTGTTCTCCGAGGTCACCCCAACCGAAATTGTTAGCCTACTTCTTCTTGGTTTTGGTCCATTAGGGGTGGTGATTAGGCAGTTAGGCTAGTTAATTAAAGCTCCATAGGGTCTTCTCGTCTTATTGTTTTATCCCCGCCTCTTCACGGGGAGGTCAATTTCACTGATTAGAAGTAAGAGACAGTTGAATCCTCGTGAGGCCGTTCATTCCAGTCCCCAATTAAGGAACAAGTGATTATGCTACCTTTGCACGGTCAGTATACCGCGGCCGTTGAACTCTTGTCACTGGGCAGGCAGTGCCTCTAATACTTGTTATGCTAGAGGTGATGTTTTTGGTAAACAGGCGGGATTCTTGTTTGCCGAGTTCCTTTTACTTCTTTTAATCTTTCCTTAATGCACACCTGTGTCGGATTAACATTTAGGTTCAGGTTGTCTTTATTGGTGACGTCTTCACTTGTTGATGTTAACTAACAATGGTTATCCGGGTTGTTATAGGCTTGTGCATGGAGAACAGTGTTCTTGTTACTTATGTTAACAGTATCTCATCTATATAATTATAGATTGACCCGATTGTAATTTATAGGAATTCATTATGGCTTGTGGGATTAAGAGATTTATAGTGTTGAGCTTTAACGCTTTCTTTATTGATGGCTGCTTTTAGGCCAACAATGGGTTTAGGATTGTGTATTTATTCACTATAAAAGGTTGTTTCCATCACTAAAGAGCTGTCCCTCTTTAGTTTAAAATTTAAGATTACATTTTGATTATTGCTTCTTGTGGTAATCTTAAAGTTGAACTCAAATTCTTTGTCGGGCAACCAGCTATCACCAAGCTCGGTAGGCTTATCACCTCTACCTAGGAGTCGTCCCACTATTTTGCTACATAGACGGGTTGGTCCTTTAAACTGCTCTTAGGTAGCTCGTTTGGTTTCGGGGTATCTAGCATAAGGTCTCTTGGCTAGACGGTTTCTAGTTAACTCATTATGCAAAAGGTACAAGGGTTAATCTTTGCTTATTTTTACTTTTAAGGGCTCTTTCATCTTTCCCTTGCGGTACTTTCTCTATAGCGCCTGAAGTAGATTTCTTTCTCCAATACTTTCTTTTGTGAAATGGTTTGTTTTATGATTGTTTATAATTGAGTTTAGAATTTGATAGGGCTAGGTTTGGTTCATGATGTCCATTGGTTGTGGAGTCTTCTGGGTGTAGGCCAGACGCTTTTGTTGACTAAGCTACGTCATGGTTATTCCAAGCACACTTTCCAGTATGCTTACCTTGTTACGACTTATCTCCTCTCGTAAAAGCTTGATAAAATTATGTATAGTTCTCGTTTATTTAGTTTGAGGAGGGTGACGGGCGGTGTGTACGCACTTCATTGCTCAATTCAATTAAGCTCTCTATTCTTAATTTACTACTAAATCCTCCTTTGTCCTTTAGTTTCATAAAGGGTAGCGTAATGTTCTTTGTAAGAAAATGTAGCCCATTGCTTCCCACCTCATTGGCTACACCTTGACCTAACGTTTTTATGGTGATTCTCTTGCTTACTTTTCTTCCTTTTTAGGGTTTGCTGAAGATGGCGGTACATAGGCTGTATTAGCAAGGGGTGCTGAGGTATAACGGGGTTTATCGATTATAGAACAGGCTCCTCTAGATGGATATAAAGTACCGCCAAGTCCTTTGAGTTTTAAGCGATGGCCAGTAGTTCTCAGGCAAATATTTTTGTTTTAGAATTATTGAAGTTTAGGGCTAAGCATAGTGGGGTATCTAATCCCAGTTTGGATCTTAGCTATCGTGTATTAGGCATCTAGAATTACTTTCGTCATTGGCTTTAGGTCCAGCGATGAATTTTCACATATTGGATGGCTTTTAATCCTATTTTGCATATTTCTAGTAACACGTTTTACGCCGAGAATAATTAGTTTGGGTTAATCGTATGACCGCGGTGGCTGGCACGAAATTTACCAACCCTTAAAGAGGTATGGCTTAGTCGAACTTTCGTTCATTGCTTAATTTTTATCACTGCTGTATCCCGTGGGGGTGTGGCTAGGCAAGGTGTCTTTAGCTATTGAATGTACTTGATACCCTCTCCTAAGAGTTAAAAGAAACTCCGTGGGATTTGACACCGGTTTATGGAAATTTGCATGTGTAATTCTACCTCCAACTAATTATAAGGCTAGGACCAAACCTTTTATTGTTTATGGGATGCTAGCATCCATCTAAGCATTTTCAGTGCTTTGCTTTTAATAAGCTACATTAAC